CTTTCACTCACATTTTTTTCCACCAAGAACGTTTTATGAAACTCTTTGACCCCCGAATTTGGAGTATCCTACTTTCACGTGATTCACAGGGTGCAACAAGCAATCGATATTTCACGATCAAAGGTGTAGTACTGCTTGTAGTAGTGGTCCTTATATCTCGTATTAACAATCGAAAGATGGTCGAAAGAAAAAATCTCTATTTGATGGGGCTTCTTCCTATACCTATGAATTCCATTGGACCCAGAAAGGAGACATTGGAAGAATCTTTTTGGTCTTCCAATAGAAATAGGTTGATTGTTTCGCTCCTGTATCTTCCAAAAGGGAAAAAGATTTCTGAGAGTTGTTTCATGGATCCGCAAGAGAGTACTTGGGTTCTCCCAATAAATAAAAAGCGTATCATGCCTGAATCTAACCGGGGTTCGCGGTGGTGGAGGAACCGGATCGGAAAAAAGAGGGATTCTAGTTGTCAGATATCTAATGAAACCGTAGCTGGAATTGAGATCTCATTCAAAGAGAAAGATAGCAAATATCTGGAGTTTCTTTTTTTATCCTATACGGATGATCCGATCCGCAAGGACCATGATTGGGAATTGTTTGATCGTCTTTCTCCGAGGAAGAAACGAAACATAATCAACTTGAATTCGGGACAGCTATTCGAAATCTTAGGGAAAGACTTGATTTGTTATCTCATGTCTGCTTTTCGTGAAAAAAGACCAATTCAGGGGGAGAGTTTCTTCAAACAACAAGGAGCTGGGGCAACTATGCAATCCAATGATATTGAGCATGTTTCCCATCTCTTCTCGAGAAACAAGTGGGGTATTTCTTTGCAAAATTGTGCTCAATTTCATATGTGGCAATTCCGCCAAGATCTCTTCGTTAGTTGGGGGAAGAATCAGCACGAATCGGATTTTTTGAGGAACGTCTCGAGAGAGAATTGGATTTGGTTAGACAATGTGTGGTTGGTAAACAAGGATCGGTTTTTTAGCAAGTTACGGAATGTATTGTCAAATATTCAATATGATTCCACAAGATCTATTTTCGTTCAAGTAACGGATTCTAGCCAATGGAAAGGATCTTCTTCTGATCAATCCAGAGATCATTTCGATTCCGTTAGAAATGAGAATTCAGAATATCACACATTGATCGATCAAACAGAGATTCAGCAACTAAAAGAGAGATCGATTCTTTGGGATCCTTCCTTTCTTCAAACGGAACGAACAGAGATAGAATCAGATCGATTCCCGAAATGCCTTTTTGGATCTTCCTCCATGTCCTGGCTATTCACGGAACCTGAGAAGCGGATGAATAATCATCTGCTTCCGGAAGAAATCGAAGAATTTCTTGGGAATCCTACAAGATCAATTCGTTCTTTTTTCTCTGACAGATGGTCAGAACTTCATCTGGGTTCGAATCCTACTGAGAGGTCCACTAGAGATCAGAAATTGTTGAAGAAAAAACAAGATGTTTCTTTTGTCCCTTCCAGGCGAGCGGAAAAGAAAGAAATGGTTGATATATTCAAGATAATTACGTATTTACAAGATACCGTCTCAATTCATCCTTCGGAACCAGATCCGGGATGTGATATGGTTCCGAAGGATGAACCGGATATGGACAGTTCCAATAAGATTTCATTCTTGAACAAAAATCCATTTTTTGATTTCTTTCATCTATTCCATGACCGGAACAAAGGGGGATACGCGTTACGCCACGATTTTTTTGAATCAGAAGAGAGATTCCCAGAAATGGCGGATCTATTCACTCTATCAATAACCGAGCCGGATCTGGTGTATCATAGGGGATTTGCCTTTTCTATTGATTCCTACGGGTTGGATCAAAAAAAATTCTTGAATGAGGTATTCAACTCCAGAGATGAATCGAAAAAGAAATCTTTCTTGGTTCTACCTCCTCTTTTTTATGAGGAGAATGAATCTTTTTCTCGAAGGATCAGAAAAAAATCGGTCCGGATCTACTGCGGGAATGATTTGGAAGATCCCAAACTAAAAACAGCGGTATTTGCTAGCAACAACATAATGGAGGCAGTCAATCAATATAGATTGATCCGAAATCTGATTCAAATCCAATATAGCACCTATGGATACATAAGAAATGTATCGAATCGATTCTTTTTAATGAATAGATCCGATCGCAACTTCAAATATGGAATTCAAAGGGATCAAATAGGAAATGATACTCTGAATCATATAACTATAATGAAATATACGATCAACCAACATTTATCGAATTTGAAAAAGAGTCAGAAGAAATGGTTTGATCCTCTTATTTCTCGAACTGAGAGATCCATGAATCGGGATCCTGATGCATATAGATACAAATGGTCCAATGGGAGCAAGAATTTCCAGGAACATTTGGAACATTTCATTTCTGAACAGAAGAATCCTTTTCAAGTAGTGCAAGTAGTGTTCGATCGATTACGTATTAATCAATATTCGATTGATTGGTCCGAGGCTATCGACAAAGAAGATTTGTCTAAGTCACTTCG